CCGCGATCGAACTACCAAAAGGGGATAAAAAAGGGGATAAAAATAGGAGTCTTAAAAACGCACTTTGTATTGTTTGTATTGAAAGGCTAGAACTTACCGGTTCTTTTGTCTTTCATTTTTTTGTTTTTGTGGATTTAATTCATTGAAATTCCATCCAGTAAAACGGAAGAATTATAAATTTCCAAAATAATAGAAAGGAATACTGCAAATAAAGCCATCGCAACTCCCATCAAAGGAGTAGTTCCCCACCCAGGAGCTACTTTACCATATTCCGAATTCAAGGGTTTCAAAAGAACCCCTACGGTAGTAGGTTTTGGACGAGATCTAGAACTACTCTCAACGGTTTGTGTAGCCATAAATTCGATTATATTCATTGAGATCTGTTGACTTTGTATACCATTCCGTTGTAAATAAATGATTTTATCATAGATCCATTGTGGTCTTAAAATTTTATAATAATGGAAACAGCAACCCTAGTCGCCATCTTTATATCTGGTTTACTTGTAAGTTTTACCGGGTATGCCTTATATACCGCTTTTGGGCAACCCTCTCAACAACTAAGAGATCCTTTCGAGGAACACGGAGATTAGTCGAAGTAATGAGCCTTCCAATATTGGAAGGCTCATTACTTCAATTGAAATAATGAAAAATCATTTCATTTTTTAGTTGAAATTTTAGGAGGTTCCCGAAAAAAAATAGCGAAAAAAATTATCCCTAGAGTAGAGACTAATAGAAATGTATAAACCAATGCTTCCATAGATTCGATTGTGGTTTACAATTATAGCTTCCATACCTGTTTACTTGAGATTATTTTCCCAATAATGATAACAAAACGGTGGTAATTCAAATCAAGATTGCTCTAGTATCCTCTGTCAAATCAAAAAATAGAAGCAAAAAAGCAATGTTGTATTAAACTCCTTGTCTTCTTGTAGTTGGGTCTCCAATTTTTTGGAATGCGCCAAATTCTACTTGAACATCCAAATCGGGGTCAATCCCAGCAAAAACATCTCTGAATAAGGTTCTAGACCCGTGCCAAATGTGTCCGAAGAAAAAGAGTAGGGCAAAGGAAGCATGGCCAAAAGTAAACCAACCTCTTGGACTACTGCGAAAAACACCATCTGATTTCAAAGTAGCACGGTCTAATTCGAAAATTTCACCCAATTGAGCACGCCTAGCATATTTTTTCACAGTAGCAGGATCGCTATAACTGACTCCGTTTAGTTCGCCGCCGTAAAACTCAACAGTTACACCTACTTGTTCAACGCTATACTTAGATTCTGCTCTTCTAAAAGGAACATCAGCTCTAACAATTCCGTCCCCGTCTATTAAAACGACCGGAAAGGTTTCAAAAAAAGTAGGCATACGTCGTACAAAGAGTTCGCGTCCGTCTTTATCTCGAAAAACGGGGTGTCCTAACCATCCAACCGCTATTCCATCGCCGTTGTCCATTGATCCCGCTCTAAATAATCCTCCTTTCGCTGGATTATTGCCAATGTAATCATAAAAAGCCAATTTCTCGGGAATTTTCGACCAAGCTTCTGATAAACTTTGATTTTCGGCTAGCCCAGCACTTACCCGTCGGTATATTTCTTGCTGAAAGTATCCCTGATCCCATTGATAACGAGTGGGTCCAAATAATTCGATCGGGGTAGTTGCTGAACCATACCACATAGTTCCTGCAACAACAAAAGCCGCAAAAAAGACAGCAGCGATACTACTAGAAAGAACGGTTTCAATATTGCCCATACGTAATCCTTTGTATAGGCGTTGAGGCGGACGGACGCTAAGATGGAATAGGCCGGCTAATATCCCTAATGTGCCTGCTGCAATATGATGAGAGGCTATTCCTCCTGGAACAAAAGGGTCAAAACCTTCCACGCCCCATGCGGGACTTACAGGTTGTACTTTTCCAGTTAGTCCATAAGGATCGGATACCCATATTCCAGGCCCGTACAAGCCTGTTACATGAAATGCACCAAAACCAAAACAAGCGACCCCGGAAAGAAATAAATGAATTCCAAAAATCTTAGGTAAATCCAAAGAAGGTTTTCCTGTACGTTCATCAGAAAATATTTCTAGATCCCAATACACCCAATGCCAAATAGCTGCTAAAAAGCATAAGCCAGAAAACATAATATGCGCTCCGGCCACACCTTCGTAACTCCAAATGCCAGGGTCCGTTATAGTCCCCCCTGTAATACTCCAACCGCCCCACGAATTGGTTATTCCTAAACGAGTCATGAAAGGTATAACGAACATACCCTGTCTCCACATTGGATCAAGAACGGGGTCAGAGGGATCAAAAACTGCTAATTCATATAGAGCCATCGAACCGGCCCAACCAGCAACCAGAGCTGTATGCATGATATGAACAGAAATCAACCGACCGGGATCATTCAATACGACGGTATGAACACGATACCAAGGCAAACCCATAGAAATACCCCTTTATCAAAAATGACACTATGTAACTTTATTGCATTGGAAAAGACTATGACTATGCAATGGATCCCTTTTGTTCAATAGATTATCTCGGAACAAGGGTTAATGTTTGTTCTATTCTGTTTGTAATAATGGAACAATTCAGTTTGTAGGAACAAAGAGAAACAAATCTATTCTATACCCGATAAGTAGCAATACGCAATGGGGAGTTGATATCACCGTCGATGAGTAAATGCTTTCATACTTCTTTAGTATTGGAAGGCTATATTGATAAGAATTTTCCTTTATTTATTCCGTCTTCTTAAACGAAACCTTTCTAGTCTATGCAGAAAATCGAATAAAGATTGATATTATAAAGACAATAACCCTAAATTATTACGTTTCCACATTAAAGTGAAATAGAGTACTTAATTTTTTTCTTTCATTTAATGCCTATTGGTGTTCCAAAAGTTCCCTTTCGAAGTCCTGGAGAGGAAGATGCAGCTTGGGTTGACGTATAGTGCGGCTTGTCAGATATCTTGGGTCATATGGGATTTCCCCGTTCTCTCTCCCGATTGAGATATCCTCCCTTTCACCCAAGAAAGATTGATTGAATCATCCAAAATTTGGAGCGTGAAATGGAATTAGATCTATTTTTAGTTTTCGGAGGATTCAAATTAATATTATCAATTAATAAAATTTATGGTTGGCTCGGGTGGACCAAAAAAATCAAGTATCCAGGCTCCGTTTATAAAAACCCAATCCCAATTGGAAATATATTGAAGATTACTGCTATATAGTTTATTTACTTTAACTCTTAATCGTTTCAATTTCAAATTGAAACTCGAAAAAGAGTGATCTCAAGCAATCGAATAAAGTAATGATTGACTATTGAAATTGATGCAAGAAAAGATATGAAATAAAAAAAACAAACAAGTGGTATTGGAAACATTTGCCCTATATGTGCAAATCAAAATCGGACAGATCTTTACCCGGAGTAGAGCATAAACCTAAAAAAATGAAAGAGACCCATTCAAGAACAAGAAAATGACATCGTGGTTTGAATTGGATCTCGATGATATGATACATCAATGAAAAGTAAGTTCGATAATTTTAGTAAATTGTATTTTAATTATAGAAATCTTTTTCTATTATTCTACCGGCAATTAGGTAATTTCGGGAAAGGAGCAAAAAGTAATCTTTCTTGAAAAATATAAAAGGAGCCCCTTAATTATTCATTATAAGTTGGCAAACCTCGATGAAAAATCAAAAAAGATATAGAATCTACACATTGATTTTTTTCACAATTTTGTTTGAACCGTATGCATCAAAAGGTGCCTGTACGGTTCCTAAGGGATATAATTTTACCCTAATCAACCGACTTTATCGAGAAAGATTACTTTTTTTAGGTCAAGAAGTTGATAGCGAGATCTCGAATCAACTTATTGGTCTTATGGTATATCTCAGTATCGAGGATGATACCAAAGATTTGTATTTGTTTATAAATTCTCCTGGTGGGTGGGTAATACCCGGAGTAGCTATTTATGATACCATGCAATTTGTTCGACCAGATGTACATACAATATGCATGGGGTTAGCTGCTTCAATGGGATCCTTTATCCTGGTCGGAGGAGAAATTACCAAACGTTTAGCATTCCCTCACGCTTGGCGCCAATGGGTTTTTTATTTGAGAAAAAAAGACTATGCCTTCACTGTATGAAATATATTAAGTAATAATAGCATGGCACTTTGAATTCGATATGAGAAAATTTTTTTCTATTTTCTTTTCAAAACATTCGATTGGGTATCGAAAGAGTAGTATGAGATGAAAAGTATTCCTGATTTTTTTTATATCAGGAGTCCGTTGTAGCGTCACAAACTTTTTTTATGAAAAAAACTCTATTTATGTTTGAAAGAGTACAAAAAAATTCTTCCTTATTTTTCGGATCAAAAAGAAACTTTGGGATTGCTGAACTACAAACGAAATAAATATCAAGCAACGGAGCCATCATAGTATTTTTGAACTCCTACGAAAAGAAGGGTGGTAATTGGATAATTTACTGATCTGGATCTGATCGATTCGATATTTTCTCCTTTTTCAACAGAAAATAAAAAAAGTAAATTCCATTGTAGAGCCGTATGCAATGTGAAAAAGATGCACGTACGGTTGTTCAATTCTATATTTTTCGTGTTATTCCGTATTTTTGCTCTTGGCCTCATTGTGTTGTGTGAGATAGAAGAACTCTTTTTATGGTATATCATCAGGGTAATGATTCATCAACCCGCGAGCTCTTTTTATGAGGCTCAAACGGGAGAATTTCTCCTGGAAGCGGAAGAACTTTTGAAATTGCGCGAAACCCTCACAAGGGTTTATGGACAAAGAACGGGGAAACCCTTATGGATTATATCCGAAGATATGGAAAGGGATGTTTTTATGTCAGCAACAGAAGCCCAAGCCCATGGAATTATTGATCTTGTCGCGGTCGAATAAAATGAATAAAAAAAGCGAAACATTTTAAATTTTATCTTGTTACTGGGTTTACCATTCTGGGTTTAATATTCTATTAACTAGAAATACTTTCGGTTAGGATTGATCTAAACCAGCCCATTATGTATACGATTCAGCATGCCAACGATTAAACAACTTATTAGAAACACAAGACAGCCAATCAGAAATGTAACGAAATCCCCCGCGCTTCGGGGATGCCCTCAGCGCCGAGGAACATGTACTAGGGTGTATGTGTGACTCGTTCCGATTATGAGCTGGAACAAAAACAAAAGAAAGCATTTTTCCAGTATCAATGATCAGTACTGGTGAATAGAATAGTATAAAACTCCTGTCACTATCTAAAACGAATAAAATGAAAAAGATCTATTCATCTATTGGGTATGAAATTTATGGTTTCTGTCAGTCTAAATCGGATTTAAGATACGAAAATGAAAATTTCCCATTGGTAGCGAACGTTATCCATTTAGCGGGGAATCCTTTTTTAAGAGCAAAAAATTCCTGCTCCCATTTTTACAAGAACGGACTAACAGGGTCAGCTATCCAGCTAACTTTCAAAATTAAATACCGTTACTGTATAGGTGGATCTCATTGTGAAAGACCTATTACTGGATAATTCATGGGTAGAGCCAAAATGTTTGAACTGTACAAGTTATTAATAAGATTCTGGAAATGAAGTAGAAGGAAAGGGCTCCGGTGTATAGAAAGGACCTCACCGTTTAAAAAGGAACCATAGAAACGAAGGAACCCACTATTTCTTTAATCATCTATATTTAACTTGAATTTACATTTTTTTAGTTACTTTTGTTTGATACATTAATACAATTTTTCTTTTTTTTGTCTTGTTTTAAGGTGAAATGTCAAAAAAAAAGAAAAAAATAGTGGTTGGGAAGGTTATAGTAGCAAAAGCCATTGGAATTTTTATTTTATACATTGGAAAAATCCGTTTTGTTATTGATAGACCAGGAGAAAAAAGAATAACTCAAAGAAAGAAAATTAATAAGTTATTCATCAAAGTTACATTTATTCAATGACTAGAGTTAAACGAGGATATATAGCTCGAAGACGCAGAAACAAAATTCGTCTTTTTGGATCAAGCTTTCGAGGGGCTCATTCAAGACTTACTCGAACTATTGCTCAACAGAAAATAAGAGCTTTGGTTTCGTCTCATCGGGATAGAGATAGGCAAAAGAGAGATTTTCGCCGTTTGTGGATCACTCGGATAAATGCAGCAATTCGCGAAAGGGGGGTATACTATAATTATAGTAAATTTATACATGATCTGTACAACAGGCAGTTGCTTCTTAATCGTAAAATACTTGCACAAATAGCTATATTCAATCCAAATTGTATTTCTATTATTTACAATGAGATCATAAAAAAAGAAAATTGCAAAAAATACCTCGAAATGATTTAAATGAAGTTCCCCGGAGTTTATTCTCCGGGAGTATTAAAGTAGGAATTAGTCTGATAAAGTACGATAAATAAATAAAAATCAACAAATCCATTCAAAAAAAATTCCCAATTTTTATATTATCTTACGACGTGACAATCAAATTTCGATTTTTTTAGAATAAAACCCCAATCTGTGCTTGAGTTCAGATTCCAATTTTGATTCAATTCCATTATCAATTAAATAAGGAATAAGTCTATTTTTTATTTATTTTTGGTTCTAAAACTCGCAGTTCTAGTAGTCGACTCGGTTCTTTCAAACTGTTTTTCATTATTAAGAAAAGGTAACAAAGATAAAATACGAGCTTGTTTTATAGCACTAGTAATTAATCGTTGTTGTTTCAAGGTCAATCTATTCACCCGCCTAGATAAAATTTTTCCTTGTTCACTAATAAATCGACTAATTAAACTCATGTTTCTATAATCAATTCGATCCCCCGATTGAATCGGGGGCAAACGCCTACGAAAAGATCGCTTGGATTTTATAAGGGGTCGCTTAGATTTATCCATAGTTTGTTTAGTTTATTACTTATACCAAAAATCCTATCCTATTTCTTAATTCGAATTTTTTTTTAGGTCCAGCCAAAATAGGATTTTCTTTGTTTATTTCTATTTTATATATTATATATAATAATTATGAAATATTGAATATGAAAATATATTTTCTAGTAAAAAAAGAGTAAATAATATATATATTTCTTATATAATGAAAATTCAAATTGTTTTGTCTCCTTACTTGAAAGGATAATAAACAGACGTTCAGTTTGATCTATTTCTTTATCTCTCCATGAATTGTATGTTTAGAACAATAGGGACAGAATTTTCGCAATTCCAACCGACTAGGCGTATTGTGGCGATTCTTTTGGGTAATATATCTGGAAACGCCCCTTGATCCCTTATTAACACTCTTTCGAACACAACCAGTACATTCCAAAATAACCTTTACTCGGACATCTTTACCCTTAGCCATGAACCCCCTTTTGATATTTAATTCAAGCAACTTTTCTATTTTTCTTGAAGAAGGGAAAAAATAGAAAAGTTGCTAAAATAGAAGTTGCTAACTAGAAATACAATTCGCAATTCGAAAGATTTTGTGGAAATCAATAGAGTAGTAATAGTTAAGTAAAGAACTACTCCGTAATCAAATTCAAAAGGGTTTCTAACTAGATATCTCTCTAATCATAGTATTTCATTTAAATATCGTGTAGAAAACTCTTAACTTAACCTGAACCTAAGTTTTGGGAAGGTTGAATCCACTTTTCTTCTTTACTAAACTAACCCTCTTTTTTTAGAATAAATAAAAACGGGTAGGGATTATTCACAGGGAGTTGATTCTATCTCGAATCTTCGCTAAACCCTTTCCGTATTAATAACTAGAATGAAAAAAAGGGGAATGTCAACGCATCTGGAAAAAAACGATTGATTTCTATTAATATACCGGCTAAAGACCCAAACCATAAAGTACTTAGGACCGGTGCCACGGAAAGGTATGTTTTGAAATCTCGCATTGAAAATCCTCCTTTTTAATTTCTTTAATTGAAAAAATAAAGTAATACATATTGGATCTATGATCGGATGTATATATATGATAGTTAAAGAATACTTGTCTTTGTACACAAAATGCCTAAGCTAAGTCAAATGAAAATTTCCAATAATAGAATTTAAAGAGATTTTTTTAAGAAAAAGAATAGCATGTCCCTTATCTACCGAACTGAGCATTCCTACAACATATTTTTTTTACTTTACGATAGGTTTTAATATACAAATACTTTCTATTATACCTTAGTATGAGAAGAGGCCGAAAAGAAGAGGAAATAGCCGAGCAAAAAAAATTCTGTATTTTCTTTTTATGGAAAAAAAGAATGTGGAAAACAAGGCAAGGATTCTTTACAATTACACTATAAAAACGAATTGAATTGAAAGGGATGTAGCGCAGCTTGGTAGCGCGTTTGTTTTGGGTACAAAATGTCACGGGTTCAAATCCTGTCATCCCTACCTAATTACTTTTACTCTGAGAAGTAAGGAGGAATTAATTGAAATTTTGATTAAAATCGAAGATACGTAATCTCTCTTTTTTTTATGATACTCTATATGGTAGATAATCTATGCATACAGGATATAGATATAGTTTGGAGTTATAAAAAAAACCATTCTTGCCAATCTTTCTTATCTATTGTGATAAGAAAGCGCTCTTAGTTCAGTTCGGTAGAACGTGGGTCTCCAAAACCCGATGTCGTAGGTTCAAATCCTACAGAGCGTGATTCCATTGTTGTTAAGTCAAGTTGAATTATAGAAATAGAAAAGACTTAGACTAAACTAAATGAACAGTAATCTAATCGAAAATTGACCTCCTGTTGATTTGAGAAAGGAGGAGGTCAATCAAAAAAAGATTTGTTAATTAATCAAAGATCCAACTGATCACCGCGTCTGTATTGTAAATATGCCGTCACAAATAATCCAGCCAAAGTAATAGGAATTAGACCTAAGACGATTCCAAATAGAAAAACTTCAATCATTTCAATTCGTTTGAAAAAAAAAAAAAGAAAGGTAATATCTATCCCTAAATATGAATCTGAATTCCCCACGAATCTCAATAACCAAAAACTATCAATTGTCGCAGTAAAGAACTCTAAAATAGACGGAATCCTACAGTACAGAAAGATTTCTTGAGTTGTTTATTCAATTAATTTTAAATAAGTCGTATCTTGCTTAGACCTATAAATAAAGCAGAGGTTATAGTTAATGCCGCTAGTAAAAAACCGAAATAACTAGTTAGAGTAGACATGAAGGGGCTAAAAAAAAAGATGTTCTTTTTATACATATATGTTTCTAAAGTACTTACCTAAGTTTCCATTTGGAAAGCGAATAAGAAAAAAAGCAATTCAAAGGATCAAAGAATAAGTTCAATTGAAATTTTTTGATTCATCAACTATTACATTTCTTTTTTACATTATAAATGCCACTAACAAAAAAAAAGGAAGGGCCGTAGAAAAAGAAAGAAATGACTCATTATCTGTGACATTTACACATCTCGTCATTTTGAATCAACGGATTTTTTTGGAAACCCTTGAGTAAACTAATCGAATATTAAACAAATAATAACTATGCCATGAAATTTTTTTCAAAAAAGTTATTTATTTGAATCGCTATAGAATATAAAAAAATGAAAAAAAATCGATTTATTTTGTCCAACTCGATTCTAAGACTAAGACTTGCTACTATCTTTGCCTTTATAGGTTCCACGTTTAATATTATTTAGTTATAAATAGAAACCCGCATTCTTGCAGTTAGGTCAAAAAAAACCTTTGGATTTAATGCAACAATGGATGTATTACAAAAATGCATTAATTGAAATCAATTAATGAATCTTTTTTTTTCGACAATTAAACAATCCCTAAAAATATTAAATAAAGTACGGAATTCCCCAAACCTCTTCTATTTCTATATCTATAACCGCTTCTTCTTCTAGAATTTTTCACGAATTATTAGATCGAAACCAACTTGTCAGATTTCCACTTTCCTCGACCTTCAGTTTCGAGTCTGAAGCCAATACAATGATAGAGAGAAACTGTATACTAGTTCTATTTGAAAAAATTTTCTATAGAAAAAAACAAAATGGTG